AATCAAAGAAAGATAGCGGAAATGGTTGTTATCTTGTGACTTGAAAGAAAGAGTTCCCTGTAAAGGAAGGGAATAACAATTTGTTCCTGTAGAAAATATAGGAACAAGAAAATGGAATCGGAAATATTGACAAATTCTTTCCAAGTCCAAAGAAATGAAATTAAAAAGGGAGGTGGGTCAACTGTTCTAATTCAAATTTCATCTCTATCAAATTTTAATATCAGAGTAGTGGATATGGTTATAATTCAATGGGTCAGGTCCACTTACTTTTTCTTTTGTTGATTTCGAATCTTTCCAATGGGATTTGCTTGGTATAATGGAAAATAGAGATCTTTGGCGATTCAAGAGGCGACTTATTTATGATTATTCACATAATCATGAAAATTTCTCGAACAAATCTTCCACCTTCTAAACTAGAACTACTATACTCTAAATATACTCTAACTCAGTATAATGGTAACCTATTATCTGGTTAGTTCCCTTTGTATTCCAAAAAAAAGATCTCTACTATGACTGGACTTTTATGAAAAAATAAAAGCCCTTTATCGGATTTGAACCGATGACTTACGCCTTACCATGGCGTTACTCTACCACTGAGTTAAAAGGGCTTATTTTATTTAATTCCCGAACAAGTCACTATGTAGATAAAATCTCTATATGCACATATACCTATTATATGCACATATCATAGAATATTATATATATTCTATGTATATTAAGTATATTACAGTAATATTTTATACAGTAATATTTATAGTAGACTCGTAGTGGCTATAATCAAATGGATTTGCCTAGAAAGTCGGGGTAAAATGAAATTATTTCAAGATAAGGCTAGCCTTAATTTCTTTTATTGAGACCATCCTTAATTAAAATGAAAACAAAATTCACTTGATTGATACATAACATACACTTACCAATACCAATTCGACATCAAAAATTTTTGAGATATTTCATTGAATCATGTGATGAAGAGATTCTACTTGTCCCCTTGAATTAAAATTCTTAAAGAAAATTTTTGATAACTTCTTGATCCCGCTAGATTTATATAGAGAATGTTGAGTCTAATGAATGATTCATGAATATGAATGACGAATCCAAAAATTCTATACAATTATGAAAAACGGAAAGATCTCTCGGATCTGATCATTCCATTATATTGACAATTTAAAAAAACTGATCATACTATGATCATAGTATGAGGGCGGTTGGTCAAGTTGGCCCCCATCGTCTAGTGGTTTAGGACATCTCTCTTTCAAGGAGGCAGCGGGGATTCGAATTCCCCTGGGGGTAGGGTACTACGAAAGGAAGTTGATCAATAAGCCTATAAAAAAATGAAAATGGATTCTTCCTGGGTCGATGCCCGAGCGGTTAATGGGGACGGACTGTAAATTCGTTGGCAATATGTCTACGCTGGTTCAAATCCAGCTCGGCCCAATAAACCGCATCAATCTACCATGAGATGATATAAAACCCCTTGTCCTTTAGAAAGACCCCATACGAAGATAAAAAGAATCCAAATTTCTGCTAGATCCCTTATTTCCCTGGGATTGTAGTTCAATCGGTTAGAGCACCGCCCTGTCAAGGCGGAAGCTGCGGGTTCGAGCCCCGCCAGTCCCGACGGATCCAATAAACCCAAAAATGCATTTTTCCCTTTCTATGAACCAGTAACGAGTGTCGAGGGATATACTTCCATTCCCAAAGCAAAAAGAAGTCTTGATTTCTTTTTGCTTTCCTATTTTTCCATTTCGCTTTTATTGTTTGTTAGGTTTGGAACTATGTAATTAATTGAAGTACAAAGGCAATCTCATGATCCTTCATCAGAAGATTGTCCAAGGAAGACGCAAGGCGGGTTATAGAAAAAACAAGGAAACGGATGATAAATAAAATTTTGGAGTAATTGAGTCAGGAATCAAAATTTGAATTCGGTATGGATAAAAGAACTTCCTATGTTATACTATTCAAGTCTTGACAACGGGTTGATTTAATAGATCAGATATTGTTATTCATGATAGTGATCCGGTTCAAGATCATCGAGAGGTAATTCATTCATTGAATTTACAGACGATAGACAAAAGATTTATCATCTCTAGGGGATTAAATCCCGAGTTATTGCGAAGTAAAAAACCGATGAGATTATGGAAGTCAATATTCTTGCATTTATTGCTACTGCACTATTCATTCTAGTTCCTACTGCTTTTCTACTTATCATTTACGTAAAAACAGTCAGTCAAAATGATTAATTCAATTGAATTTGAAAATTCAATTGAATAAAACTTTCCTTCCAAGTTCTTATCAAAAATGGACAAAGTCAAATGAAAGGGATTCCAATTTCACGTCTTAACTTAAATGAAATGAGCGCACTATAATCGGCAATTTCTAAGAGATAGATAGTATGGTATAAAACTTCATTTTTATACCATACTATCTATCTCTTAGTCTATAAAGTTGTAATCTAGAATAAAGATAAAGGCTTAAGTTTCTATATATCAATCTACAATAT